TACACAATGTCTGGATCATATTTGTGAACAGCTATCCTAGATATTTTTTTTCAGGACGATTCTTATTATTTTCATATTCGAATTATTTAATATTAGAAATATTAATATTCTAAAAAAAGAAATTCTATAATATATAGAACCCCCCCCAAAAAAAAATTATACAAAAAACTTATACTATTAATAAATAGTATTAATATTAAATACTATTAATTACTATTAAGAAATTTTTAGAATAATTATACTAGTAATATACTTAATTTTAATATTACTAAATATACTATATATTACTATATATATTCTAATATTACTATATATATTATACTCGAAATACTTAATATTACTATATTAAGTAAAAATGAAGTAAAACTCAATATTTAGAAATATTATTCTATTTATTATTTCGTTTATTTATTTTATTATTTAGTTTATTAATTATTAGAGAATTATTTTTTATAATAATTCTATTATTATATATAGATTTTTTTATTAGAATATTCTAATAATATATATATTAATATTCTCTATTTAATATTATTTATTTTAATATTCTATTCTCTATTTATCTAAAATAAATAGAGAAATAATTATTCTATAAAAAAATAGAAAACAAATTCTAAAATAAATAGAGAAATAGAAATTATTCTATTTATTATTTATATAATAATTTATTATTTATATAATATATAAATCCAAATTCTTAATTTATATATTATATACTTAAAACTTAATTAGAATTCTATATTTTTTCTCTATTTTCTATATAAATAGAAAAAGAGAAAATATGTAATTCTATGTAATTCTATATATAATATGTAATTTCGAAAATAGAAATATAGGTTTTATTAAATATAGTTTTTATTCTATAGAAATATTTCTATAGAAATATAGAATTTATATAGAACTTATTCTACCAAATTTCTAGATTTTATTATATTATATAAAATTTCGAACATTATTTCGAAAATTATAGAAAATATTCTATTTTTTTTTTTATAATATAAGATTTTCTCTTTCTATCTATTTTCTATTTCTAATTACTAATAGATTCGAATTAATAGATTCATTTCTAATTAAAATATAATAATTAAAAAAATTTAATAATAATATTATTAATAAAATAATATTCTTTATTAATATTATTAATAATATTAATAAAGAATAATTCAAATAAATAATTATTTCTTTTTTTATCCCATTCGACTTCATTTCACTTCATTTCACAGTTAATTAGATTTACAAATTGCCAAAAAGTTTGACCCCTCCCTCGAATTTGTTGTTTTCTTTATTTGTATTTTGAATTTTGGGAACTTAGACTTATATTCAATTTGAATATCTTTCGCAACCCGAAAGAGTTCAGGGGAGGGGTCATTTTCCTTTCCTTTTTTTGTATCTAGAACAAATAGGTTCAAGAGATGAGAGAATTAAGGATACCTACTAGAAAGACTAATCCAATCCATAATGATGTGCCGGAAAATACAACATTTTTGTTACTCGACCACCCATCAGGAGAAGAAAAAACAACGGGTACACTAATCAGTAAGATTGATGAAGTAGCAATTAATGCAAAAACAGCCAATTGGAAAGCAATAGTCATGTTTCTAATCCTCCAAGCTACCAACAAAAGAACTATACCATTTGATCCCTCTATTAATCAAAAAATTGTAAAAAAAAAAAAATGCATCATGGGGGGATTGTGCCATGAATTCATTGATTCTATATGACTTATTACTACCCCTTTCCCGTTGTGTTTATTTGAACATGGAGTCGAGAATAGTTTTTTACTTCACAAATAGTCATACTAGATCCGGCATCCGTCTATATATTATAGATATATAAATAGACTTATCGACTCATACCAAATTTCTTTTTATAGTACAGTAATGGTATCAACTTCGATGACCATTTCTATTCGGTGGAAAAAAAAATAAAATAGTAAAATAGAAATTATCTTTCGGAGAGATGGCCGAGTGGTTGATAGCTCCGGTCTTGAAAACCGGTATAGTTCGCAAAGAACTATCGAGGGTTCGAATCCCTCTCTCTCCTTTTCTCGATGAATAAATTTATGTGTTTAATGGAAATGGGGAAATGGCTCGGCTATGCTACCTAGCCGAGCCAGAAAAAAAAAAGAGATTAGATCGAAATGAGTTGAAAAGAAAGGAAAAAGCACTACTTTTTATTTAAGTATGACTTAATCCACCCAATCCATATGTATTATAGAATCAAATCGATTCCCACTTTAAGTATTGGATCTCTTGTTTCAGTTAATTAAGAGGAGTCATGGAGAGAACGGGTTCAAAATCACGATCAATTCCTTTTTCAAATCCTGCTGCAGCTGCACGAGCCCTCCCCGCGTGCCATAAATGACCTACGAATAGGAAGAAACCTAGAACAAAATGAGAGGTAGCTAACCAACTTCGAGGAGAGACATAATTGACTGCATTGATCTCGGTAGCTACGCCACCTACAGAATTTAATGAACCTAAAGGCGCATGGGTCATAT